AATGGTTCGGAACAAAGAAATGGAAGAACTAGAACCGTATGGATTTCCAAAGACTCCATGGATAGGAACTAAAAACGAGATATCGAAGTAGTTCTGATGATTCAGTATATCATCACTTCAATTCGGAGTTCTTAGTTACTTTGACCGGGTGGATCTTAGTGATGGAATAATAAGTAATAATTCATTGGTTGATTGTATCATTAACCATTTCTTTATTTTGGTGCGAGGAACTTACCATGAATCCACTGATTTCTGCCGCTTCCGTTATTGCTGCTGGATTGGCCGTAGGGCTTGCTTCTATTGGACCTGGAGTTGGTCAAGGTACTGCTGCGGGCCAAGCCGTAGAAGGTATCGCGAGACAACCAGAAGCAGAGGGTAAAATACGAGGTACTTTATTGCTTAGTCTGGCTTTTATGGAAGCTTTAACAATTTACGGACTGGTCGTGGCATTAGCGCTTTTATTTGCGAATCCTTTTGTTTAATCCTATTCTATAAACGTGAAAATACGTACTTCTTTTCTTATTTTATTGCCGTCGACTTACCGCTTGCTTCTTCGAATTATATCAAAACTTCACTCCACTTCTTCGTTGAGACAATACTCCGGGGAAGGTCTGATTTGAGGATGAGGAATTAGTAGATCCACTCGCTTTCTCACTTCCCGTCCTTAATTTAATGGAAACCCCTTTTGACTTTTAGGAAGCGTTGCAGGTATTTCGCAATTGACATGAAATCGGGGACCTAATAAGTATCTTATTGGGAACTTCAATTGAAATAAAATAATAATAAAGAATCCATTTTTGAAATTTGAAAATGATTTCAAATGAAATGAATATATTCATATTTAAAATAAGTCAATTAATAAAAAAAAAAGAAATCAATAATAAAAAAACGGGATGAAGTGATACAAAAAGAACTCTGTTCGATTTTGTTAGTCCTATCTATAAGAGGAGAGCATATGAAAAATGTAACCGATTCTTTCGTTTCCTTGGGTTACTGGCCATCCGCCGGGAGTTTCGGGTTGAATACCGATATTTTAGCAACAAATCTAATAAATCTAAGTGTAGTGCTTGGTGTATTGATCTTTTTTGGAAAGGGAGTGTGTGCGAGTTGTGTATTTCAAGAATAGGCTGGATCCAACCGGCTGCACTTTCTTTTTTTTTTTTTTATTTATAAATAGGGAAGAAAGGTGCACGATCTCGACGAATTACTTCTGAATAAATTAAGAAATCATATGTAAGAACCATAGCATTTCGTGACTCATTGGTAAATCAACTTTGATTCTCTATCAACCAATAATGTGGGACCATTAACATGGTTAAAGCTAAACCGCCTGAAGTCCAGGCACAACATGGTACTCTTTCTACCACTACGTTAGTACGGAGATGGTTTCAAAATGAATAGTTGGCAATTTATCCGATATAGAACACTCATATCGATAAAATGATTTGAACCATTTACTGGAAAAATGGGTGTCTCGCCCTTTTTTTATCCAATGCTGAATCGACGACCTATGTATAAAATAAGAAGAATTTTTTGAATTTGAAGAAAAAAAAACAACTTTGCTGACAATTACAGATTTTTTTTGTCTGGTCGGAAGAGTCCTCTGACTATTCTGGTCTTGTATCAGTTTCCATATCTTGGAATACGAACAGAGAAGAGAGGGTAGGCTCATTACATTAAAAGATATGGGAATGCTCATAACATAAGTAACTGAGCGTGAGAGCCAAATGAATCGAAAGATTCATGTTTGGTTCGGGAAGAGATCATGGAAGTGAAGTTGTGAAATGAATGGGAAAATAATCTACTTTCATTAAGTGATTTATTAGATAATCGAAAACAGAGGATTCTGAGTACTATTCGAAATTCAGAAGAACTACGCGGAGGAGCTATTGAGCAGCTAGAAAAAGCCCGGGCTCGCTTACGGAAAGTGGAAATGGAAGCAGATGAGTTTCGAGTGAATGGATACTCTGAGATAGAACGAGAAAAACAGAATTTGATTAATGCCACTTATGAGAATTTGGAACGATTAGAAAATTACAAAAATGAAACCATTCATTTTGAACAACAAAGAGCAATTAATCAGGTCCGACAGCGAGTTTTCCAACAAGCCTTACAAGGAGCTCTAGGAACTCTGAATAGTTGTTCGAACAGCGAGTTACATTTACGCACCATCAGTGCTAATATTGGCATGCTCGGGGCCATGAAAGAAATAACTGATTAGCCCTTTTACTGTAGGCATTATTTTTTTTTTTTTTTTTTCTCCCTTTGTTTCCGAAAAAGAATTAAGAGACACTAATGGTAACCATTCGAGCCGACGAAATTAGTAATATTATCCGTGAACGTATTGAACAATATAATCGAGAAGTCACGATTGTGAATACCGGCACCGTACTTCAAGTAGGCGATGGCATTGCTCGTATTCATGGTCTTGATGAAGTAATGGCAGGGGAATTAGTAGAATTTGAAGAGGGTACAATAGGCATTGCTCTGAATTTGGAAT